CAGTCTCGTTCAGCTCTCGGTTACATCATAGGCATGTACGTATGCTGGTCCGTGGTGCCATGGGTATTAGAAGGAACCTGGGTGTCTGGACCTACCTCCTCGGTCTTCCTATATCGGGGAAGCGGCTGAAGAAGAATGATTTCACTAGATTGTTGGAGAGGGGATGTAGAGCTCTAAATCCATTTCTATGGGGTAGTGCTGATTAATGCGGTCCTTCTTTCACTACCCGTGTACCTCATGTCGCACTGTGCAGTGCCGATGGCGGTACTTGACCAGATTGAGAAGTGCGTGCGCATATTCTTATGGGGTGAGGCAGATAGTAGAAGGAAGATTCACCTCCTGTCATGGGCTAATGCAGGCCAAAAGTTGGTATTAAACAGCTGAGACCTTAGAGAAAGGCGCTACTATCCAAAGATCTTGGTCGTGCCATCATCAGGCCCGAGGGTCTTTGGTCGTATTTGGTACGGGGCAAAGATCAGCTGGACCAAAGCAAGAATCGCCGGAGGCCAATGTGGCGTCGCCAATTTTGAAGCCTTTGAGGGAATGTCTTCCATTGGTTGAGGGTGGGTTTAGATGGAGAGTGGAGAATGGGGCGCAGATCAATGTGATGCAGGAGGTTGGTTCAGCAGCCATTAAGAAATAGCCAACCTTCATTAAAATGGCTTTGGTTGGGCTGACGTCTGCTGTTGATAAAGTGGTGGTTGCGGACGTCTACAAAGATCTGGTGGCGAATTGTGAAAGAGCACAGGGACATGTCGCTAGGGTGGGCCCGAGAGTGAAAGTGAAAGTCACGGTTGAAATGTCAGCTCGAGAATCAGTCCAATACCCTGGGGAAGCCTCTCAATGTGCAACCTTCATTTGATCAGCTAGTGCTACTCTTTCTTTTGGTTGGCCTGATCTCGTAAAGAAAGGAAGGCTCATGAATGACCAATCCCTGGAAGAAGACTATATCTCTGCTTTTGTCTGGTCGTACTAGGACATTAAGGTCTCACTACTGACTATGTGAATCTTTGTATCCACAAGGAAATCCCATGCATTGAGATAGCAGGTTGGATCATCATCAAACACAGGAATGGGTGCTCAATCAATGGAATCTTTGCTGTAAGCATATCTTACTGGACATCTTGCTTTTCGCTCTCTTCCTAGCACAAAATCGTCGAGCTTTCTTTGCTTTTCGTTTAGCTACGACTGCAACCACCCCTTCCTTAAAGGGCATACAAGAACCCCTACTTTACAGATAGAGATCGGGGGAGGAATAACCAACCCCAACCAAAAAAAAGAACTTTATGAATAGCGAAAGCAGATGCACCAATGCCCGACCCGAATAGAAAGTCTTAGGCGACCTAGCTGTAATCTAATCCGCCGAATCCTGTCAAAATGTGAAAAAGAGGCCAAGCCAATTTCCCCGGCTTTACTCATTTGAGGATGAAATCCATTTCCAGCATCTGTCTCGCTTTGTCTAATTCCTCTTGAGCTAGAAGCGTATGAGAGCGCCTTGTATGGAACTAGCCGCAATGTCCGAATCGGATATAAGAAAGATGCCAGCCAATTCTAGCTAGCCTGGTGGAAGCCCTGCTCCTTCGAATGAGGGTTCGGTACATGCCATTCCGTTTGATTTATAGTCAAAAAGTCAGTAGCCTTCCCCTGTCAATGGAGGAAGATGAGCAAGATCAAGTTCTTCGACAGGACCATCCCGACCGAGGGCTAATCATAGATCTACTATGGTCTTTTTTTGATTCTTTTCTCTTGTTTCCGGTTAAAAGGTTGCCTTCTCTGGAAGCATTATGTTGAGTCACTCCAAGAGTAGAATCAGCAGCTCACCTCACGTTTTAGGAACAAAATGAGGAATCCACACGTAGACGGACCTGAGCATTCTCCTGCTCTACGGAGCCCTCTGGAGCTAGAGTTGGGGCTGCTTGACGCTCTTCTCCTTTCGAGAGAATTGAATTACTTCGGCTCGGATGCCTTTGATCGAATGGAAGGATGGATGCCTGCCTTTAGCGACTTCGTTCGGTCATTCCTTATTTACTTGTTCGCTATGGCTTGAGAGTGAATCGCACGAGATAGTAAGTAAGAGATTGAAAAGAGGATCATTGGACCTCGCTCTCGGGCTTCATCTCCGACGGTACCATTTTGTTTAGTTGCTTTGCTCATATCGCGCTATGATGACATTCTTCCTTTCGAACGACTGGCTGGATGAGACTCTTTCTCAACCTACTTTGAACTAGCTCGGTGAGTGTGACAGGTAAGTAGCCAATTTCGATGATTTGATGACAATTTAGCAACATTTTCTTTTGCGGTTGACGTAGTGACATCTGCTCTCTCTGCCCAATAGAAGGCTTCGCTCATTACTTATTAGCTGCCAGACTTCCTATATAAAAAAGGAAAGTCCCTCCCGGATCACTCACCGAATCGAGATGGGTGGGAAACTAAGATGTAAGGGATCGATCACTTGAGAATCACTCTGTCTTCCAGCCAGTAGCGAGCCGGATGCTTCCCGCCTTTCCAGAAGGGAGTAGAGGGACGCCCTTTCCTGTCCTGGATGTCACTCACTCTATCTAGTAAGAGCAAGCAAAGCAGTATCGTATCGAGCCGGGGGGGAGGCAGCCTTTCTAGATAGTAGTAGACGACCGAATGCCCGACTGCAGTTCCTGGATTCACTCCGGTAACCAACTAAAGACAGCATTCCCAGTACGAGCAGTGGAAGAAAGCCAGTGACGATCTCTTTTCCTTAAGATTGTCCTTAGGCTTTCTAGTCCCCGGCCTGTTCTCTCAATCTGATCTGGAAATCGAAGACACACATAAGACAGCCCGAAAGAAGCATTCCTGGAATCTCCTTTGGCTATTGACCGTCTTTCCTTTCCCTGTTGGTCGAGCGGATGAGCTAGAAGCGGAAGAAGCTCCTGTCCGATCCTTCACTTCAGTCCCGTATAAAGAAGCTGCTCCGGTCATCGTAAGATCAAGTCGGCTTACCTCACGGAATGATCAAAAAGTCTTGATGAATCCGAGAGTAGGGCAGGGGAAGCAGTGGACGGAATCTATCTTAAACCAACCTCTCATCCCACCGCCTTGGGGGTGCCCACAGATGTACTGACCCGTAAAAGTCTATGGCTGGCAAGTGAGCAGGAGAAAGCATTCTCCCGAACGACTATTCCATTTTTTCCCCTCCCCCGATTCGTGAGTGGTCGACTCTTTTTTTCCTTCGACCCGACGCCGGTTCGTGATACGCGACACAGAAGACGTCGCCCTCTGATCAAGATATTGAAATGAATCTAGAAGAGTGGATCTTCCACTTCCTTTTTGTAATGGGGTTTGGGAAAGGGTACCTCTACTCCTATCCCAATGCCTGCCCCAAAAACCTGCCATTGTCACCGCGGAGAGGAGAACGACCCGATCATGCGAGTACCGACAGACAAACCCACTGGACAAGCACCTTCTACGGGGATCAATTCGTGCTACAAATGCCGTCATCGCTTTCGTTCATTTGGCTAAGACCTATAGCACTACTTTGGCGAAAGCTTCCCGGTTAAGGTACTTCTGTTCATCCAATTCAAAAAACGAACTAGGCAATCCTCTTTATCCTCCTTTCTTTAACCTACTACTTCTTCTGTCAGCGGATCAGTACGTACATAGGTTTATTGTCTTCGTCGTCTATCTGGAGGTATAGGGGCTTCCATTTCACCAGAATGTTGAAGTTGCGCAGGGCAAAGAGTCGGTGGTGGAATGCGCTAGTCATCACTTGTTGAGTGCTCTTTACAGTCATCCATCTGGTGAGCGTATCCGTATCCATACTCTTAAAAGAATGAGGATGCAGCAGCCAGTGAGGAACTATCTATGTTTAGCGGAGGTTAGGAGTCCTTTCAACGGGGAGGATCACATGCGTGGGCAGAGTCCAAAAATAGAACAATTGGGGGAGAGCTATCTGCACATGTAAAAGCACTCACTGAAGAGGTACGGAATGTCATCATCTTCAACAACCACACGAAAAAACACATTCAAAAAAGTTATAGAAGGATAGAGCGCTTGCCACAAACAAGTATGGGTCGTTGGTCGTGGAAAGTCTAAATCCAAGCTTTACTACAATGTCTATCCTCTTAGCTCGCTTCCGTCATCCTTCCTAACTATCGGGACGAAGAAGAGGTCACCAACCTCGAATGAACGGGGATTCACTCTTTTTTCATATGCCCTGACCATAAGAGCCCGATATATATCAAGATGTTGTAATGCGTTCATTCGCCGCTCGTCTAGCGCTTCCAATTCTGCAAGTCGTGTCTCGGCATAATATAGTGAATCCATTGGGACATCACTAGTCACTGCTAGTCTCAACGAGGGTAACTCAATTTCAATTGGTAAAAGAGCTTCGGCACCATAAAAATAATAAGAAAAGAGTAGTCCCCGTTGACATCCTAACAGACGTGCGGTAGGCCCACACAGCAAGCGATAGTTTTTCATGCCAGTCTCTTTGTGATTCGTTCACAGTGCGGCTGAGAATCCGGATCAAAATCTTGTTCATTGCTTCCACCTGCCCGTTCGTCTGGGAGTTGTATGGTGACGAAAAATGTTGCTTTCTTATTTACTTGTGGAGGAGATCCTTCACGGGTTGGCTGATGAATTGGGAGCCGTTATCGGCGATAATCCTTTGTTTCGGGAATACCGAACCGAGAGATGATGTTCTCTTGAATGAATGCCGCGACTGCTCACTGCTTGCCAAGTAGCTCGCTTTAAAGGAATCGCCTCTACCCACTTCTACTCATCCCGCGCTCATCATTACTCATCTCTACCCATCTTGTCACTCATCTCTCACCTCACTCGTCTTTCTAGTTAGACTTAAACACGTCATACCATCTCTATTGTAAACGGATAGAGTTTTCACATTCTATTCGGTCAAGTGGTACGATCGGAGAAGGGATGTTTTTTCACCGAGAGCAGCTTGGCTTGGGTAACCTAAACCAATCAAGTAGTCGGGTAGCATTCCGGATCCTTGCTATGGATCGACTATT